TCACATGAAATTTTACCCAACTCCATATCTGGAATGTATGAAATACGTATGAACGGAGGAAGACAGAGAATTTTCTACTTAAATTGAATTGGAATTTTCAACAGATACAAATGGAAAGAAATTGATAAAACATCCCTAGAAACCGACTTCTGCTACTTAGACTTATTAATTAAGTTATAGTTATAGGATTTTGTATAGAATATAAAAAGAAAAATGATTCCATTTCTACCATTATTATGATAATACATATTCCAACCTGCTTGAATACCAGAAAAATAAATGGATTGGACATTTGATCTTTTCGCTGAGATAAAAGCATAAAAATGAGAAAGAATATATAGAATTAGAATCGGTTTTTTAGCATTTAACCCCCCTTTATGTTATGGATTTCATTGTTCAAAAAATGATTCGCAGAGAAGAGAGAAATTTTGTTTACGGATTTTTGAGTAGAATACGATTGTGAAGTGTATAAGAAAAGAAGGTTTGTATGGCTTAAACACGTGTGGAGATATCTAGAATATCTATCTTTCTTCTCTTTTATTGTTTTATTGTCGTTCTATGTTCTATTCGGGGCAACACAGGTTGTGCTCTCCGAAAACAGAATTTCCATTTTCTATTCAATTCAAAATTCAAATTGAAGTATGATACTTTTCTGATATCTGATAATTCTATATCGGGAACATATATAAATAATATATATCCGTCTAACAATTTATCTTGGGGGGTTTACATATACTCATAATTGTTGTTATAATTATTATTAATAATGAAAATTGAGAGGGATTTTTTGATTGAAAAAATCCATGAAAAAATCCATACTGATTAGTTCTATATCATATATCAAGTTGTATTTTCTTATGTCATTGACTTTTAGGAAAAATTCAGGAAAACAGAACTCAAGGTGCAAGTACAATAAAAAAGCAGTTCAGTAATCCGGGAAAGTTTTCATCTATTTTGTATTTGTAGCATTTTGGCGACATGGCCGAGTGGTAAGGCAGAGGACTGCAAATCCTTTTTTCCCCAGTTCAAATCCGGGTGTCGCCTGATCAACAAAAAACTGGAAATCTCTTTTTTTCTTCTGTTGATATAACCCGCCGAATGACTCGCCAGCAGAAGCAGAGAAAGCAGACTGTTGATACTTGTTTGATTCTAAACACCAGGTCCGGGTGTTTTTCTAAAAAATTGTAAATATCTTTGCATTGCATATTTAGGCTTAGCTTTAAAGTAAATATTCGAATGCTAGAGGGGGCTATCAAGACTTCGCAATTACCTTCTACTACAAATCAAAATTTTCTATTATTAATCCATTGTATAATGACTGGACCTTAGATTAGATTGGAGAGCCCGATAGGAAATCGAAATAGTTGTGGAAGGGGGCGGGGAAGATACTTTATTATATACGAGGAACTCATGAAAATATCTCAGTGCTCAAGCATCCAATCAATTGAAATGAGGGTCAACAAAAAAAGAATAGGACCTATTATTCCTACATGTTCCATTAGTAACATTCCCTTGAGATGTTACTGCGGATTTTGCTTGGGTTTAATCTTTCCCGATTATAAATCATATAGGAATTTCTTCTAAAATGAGCGAATTTATTGGGTTGGTTTATTAATAGTTTCGTTCTTTTTGACTCTGCGCCATTGATTCTACTATTATTAGTGAGGAATAATGGAACAATTCCTTTATATTTATAGAGATAGGGGACATAATTCATATGGATATAGTAAGTCTTGCTTGGGCTGCTTTAATGGTAGTCTTTACTTTTTCCCTTTCACTCGTAGTGTGGGGAAGGAGTGGACTCTAGGGGTCCTACTAATTGAGTTAAGGAAGCAAACTGTATCAATATCAATTGCTTTCTAGACGGTTCTGCAACACGTTTGGAACAAAATCAAAATATCTTCATTTTGAAATTCCATTGGACTCGACTGGAGTAATGTATTATAGGAATCATCCTCTTTCAATCAAAGAGCTATTTCAACGATTCCCATGTTTCTAGTTCGAAAGGAAGAGGATCCCAGGAAATTTAGTCGAAGCTAATTCTTCCTAAATTTTCTATTCCAATCAATGGTCTCTTCCTAGGTGATACTGAGGAGGGCCGGACCTTTTTTTTATTTTATTTGTTTCTCTCTTTACTGTTCAAAGAATAAGTGGTTTTGTTAAGTGTATACGCACTTTGTATGAGAAAGAAAGGATATAAACATAGTGGTTGTCTAACGAGATACTATGTAGAATAAGATCGTCAGGTGAGTCACATATTGCGCATTTACCGCTTTCGAATTTTTAAAATTGGATTTAGACTTTATCGACTTATTTCATATCATGGTTCGGCGTTAAAAATCAGTGAAGTTTACTCTTCCTTTTTGATGCCCGTGGAACTACCATCAATGGTTTACTTCTTGGGAATGTTAAAAAAAAAAAAAGATTACTACGTGATTTTTTGAATATCCCTATATCTATCGCTTTTGCTTCATTGATTTGATTCTCTCAATAGATACCGAGATTCATATTGGAAATCAAAAATATAGTAATTCAAACTATAAGACATAGGAATAATTCAGATTGATCAGAACAAATAGATATAGCAAATAAATGGAATTGGATGCTATGTCAATCCCATATATGGAATTGATATTCACATATATCAAGATAATATTGTAGATTGATATATAGATCCATATCAAATGCAGCCTCTATCTTTATTTTATTCCAGGGGGCAGCTTTATAACAATCTAACTAATAAATAGTATGGTAGAAAGAAATAGATGAATCTTTCTACCATACTATCTATTAGAATACTGCCGATTCTAGTCCACTCATTTCATTTAAGACATAAAATTGGAATCTTTTTCATTTTATTTCGTCAATTTTGGCTAAGAACTCAGAAGTCAAGTTTCCTTCAAATTAGTTAATAATTAATCGTTTTGACTGACTGTTTTTACATAAATGATAAGTAGAAAAGCGGTAGGAACTAGAATAAATAGTGCAGTAGCAATAAATGCAAGAATATTTACTTCCATAATCTCATCGGTTTTTTACTTCGCAATAACTCGGGATTTAATCCCATAGAGATGATAAATCTTTGGCCTGTAAATTCAATGAATGAATATTACCTCTCGATGATCTTGAATCAGATCAATATCATGAATAACAATATCTGAACTATCAAATCAATTCGTCGTCGAGAATTGAATAGTATAACATAGGAAGTTCTTTTATCCATACCGCCCCAAACTTGAATTGCTGAGACCTAATCCAAAATTCCTTTATTTATCATTTTTGATTATCTGTTCTTTTTTCTCTCTAATCTATCTAGTTCCTTATTGTACAATCATCTGATGAAGTCTCATCAAATAGCTCTTCCACTTCCAGTCGTCACATAGTTACAAACCCAAACAAACAATAAAAGCTAAATGAAAAAAGAAATAAGGATTTCCCCTTTGCTTTGACAAAGGAATTCTTCCCCCGGTCCCCTTCATAAAAAGGGAGAGATTTTTTGATATATTTATTGGATCCGTCGGGACTGACGGGGCTCGAACCCGCAGCTTCCGCCTTGACAGGGCGGTGCTCTGACCAATTGAACTACAATCCCAGGGAAATAGGGGATCTAGCAGAAAATTTGATTCGTTTTTATCTCCGGATCGGGTATTTCTGAAGTACAAAGGGGGTTATATCATCTCATGGCGGATTGGCGAATTATTGGGCCGAGCTGGATTTGAACCAGCGTAGACATATTGCCAACGAATTTACAGTCCGTCCCCATTAACCGCTCGGGCATCGACCCAGGAAGAATCCATTTTCGACTTATTGGTAATCCATGATCAACTTCCTTTCGTAGTACCCTACCCCCAGGGGAATTCGAATCCCCGCTGCCTCCTTGAAAGAGAGATGTCCTAAACCACTAGACGATGGGGGCCTGCTTGACCAACGGCCATCATACTATGATCATAGTATGATCAGTTTTTTGAAATTGTCAATATAATCGAATGATTCTATCCGAGGGATCTTTCCCCCTTTCAGAATTGCATAGAATTGTTTTTTATTCGTCATTGACGAATTATTCATTAGAATCGACATTAGAAATCTAGTAGTAGTATTTTTTTTGGAATTATTTCAATTGAATTTATTTCTATTATTTTAGTTTAGATTATTTAGTATTTCGAATTTTATTTAGAAATTTCTAAATAAAAAAACAAAAAAGTAATAAATACAAAAAATCGAAATAATAAGGAAGAGGAGGATTTTTTCTCCAAGAATTTCGTTCAGTAGACAAGTGGAATCTCTTCATTCCATGATTCGATGAAATATCTTGAATTTTATGTTGAATTGCTAGGTGTATGTACATGTATCAATCAAGTGAATTTTGTTCTGGTGGGATCAATTCAATAAAAGAAAAAAGCAATTCGAGTCGGTCTTGAAACAATTCATTGCATTTTCTCCTAGACTTCCTAGGTAAATCCATTTTATTATTCAACAATGATCCGCTAGACACTATGTATCTACTGCACGTACTTAATGCATATATACTTATGTTTATAATATATGTACATATAGATATTTTATCCACATAGTGAATAATTCCGGAATTAAATAAAAAAAGCCCTTTTAACTCAGTGGTAGAGTAACGCCATGGTAAGGCGTAAGTCATCGGTTCAAATCCGATAAGGGGCTTTGTAAAACCCCAATCTAGTATTCATATTTGATGGGAGAATTGTATTTTTATTTGTAATAAAAAAAGTAACTAACTGGATAATACATTATCATTATACTTAGTTATAAAGTTGAACATTTGTTTAGTCAATTTTCATTAGTATGAATTTAGGAATAATGAAAAGTCACTTCTTGAATCACCGAATAGTCCTATTTTCCATTATACCAACCAAATTGATTCGAAAGGTTAGAAATCAACAAAAGAAAAAGTAAGTGGACCTGACCTATTGAATCATGACTATATCCGCTATTCTGATATTAAAATTCGATAGAGATGAAATTGGAGCAGT